ATCGAAATATAAAATATATATATGGAAATAAATTGCGTCCAATAGGATTTGAACCTATACCAAAGGTTTAGAAGACCTCTGTCCTATCCATTAGACAATGGACGCTTTTCATTGATATTATTTAAAATTTTATATTCTATATTCAATGATGAATAAATTATAATTAGAGTCTATTATTAGAGTATATATAAATAATATATATATTTATAGTTAAGTTATAAGATATATAGATATAGCGGGTAGCGGGAATCGAACCCGCATCGTTAGCTTGGAAGGCTAGGGGTTATAGTCGACGTCGATTCAGCATTTTGAACGTCTCTAATTCAAAACCGAACATGAAACTTTGGTTTCATTCGGCTCCTTTATGGAAGATGTAAAAATTCCTAGATCTAAGATGTGAATTAAATTACAAAAAATTATATCCATAACACCTATGTCAGCTCTTTGTTTGAATACATTCAAACAGATTCGCTTTCTAGATGATCCCTCTAGAAAAAAAGATGATTATGACAACCTTTCTAGTTACTTCGTTCTATATTTCTATTTGAAAGGATCCTGAGGAAAAAGGTTTTGTTTCCTTTGTTTCCACCGAGCTAAAATAATATGTCGATAACTCTAGTAAACTAAAGTCATCCTTTAATAGCTATACTATTTTGCTTCTATTTTTTTCTACAAATAAAAAAAAATTGGAAGATTTAGTTACGATTAGAAATCTACTTTTCTATCTCCATCCATGGATCCTTTACTAATACTCAGTCAATTGGAAGTATTGATCCAATTGAATAATTATGTTTCGCAATTTCATAAACCAATTTAAAATTTTTTAAGTAATCCTTGGATCCAAATCACGATAATTTATATTTTTCCTCCAATATGTCATTGAGAGGTAAAGGATTAAATCCTTTTAAGAAATAAAGTTTTTTATCGGAATATGAATCAAACCGAAAAGACCCCTTAACTTTTTAAGGGGGTTACTCGAACGAATCACACTTTTACCACTAAACTATACCCGCTACAATGCGATTATTATATACAAAGGGCCTTTTGTCGAACAGGGATAATTTGGGCTAATCAAGACAGGATCATAAAAGAATCATGAAAATGAGAGTGTTGACGTTTTTCGTGGGGATTCAAAAATTGAAAAAAAAAATTCATAAAAATAAAAAAGGAATAAATAAAAAAATAATAAGAAATGACGTATTGATGTTATATTCTTTTATCTAATAATAAGAATGAAAACAGCCCTTTGTCTTTTTGTTGTTGCTTTAATAGCAACCCCCCCTTTTTTATTAGAGAAACCGTAGGATTCGTTGGAACAAAAAAAGGCCCGGCTAGGTACTTACCAGGCCAGGCCACGGGAATAAAAAAGGCCCTTTCGAACAAAATCAAAGCAAAGGGGTCTTCTTTCTTTTTTTTCTATTGAATCTTTCGATCCCTTACTTGAACTAACTGTAATTGCTAATAAAAGTTGTAGATAGAATATAGATAAGATAAAGAAAGAGAAAGAAATACTTTTTAAATCCTTATTTCATGTGTAATATAACATAGTAATTATCTTTTTCAATTGGGAGAGATGGCTGAGTGGACTAAAGCGGCGGATTGCTAATCCGTTGTACGAGTTATTCGTACCGAGGGTTCGAATCCCTCTCTTTCCGTTTTTGTTGATGACTTAATATTTGATTTCTCTTTCAAATTTCGCCAATCCTTTTTAATGTTTCCTGGTTAACCATGTGGAATAGATAAAAAATCCTAAGAAAATTTAAAAATTAAGCAATGAAAATGAAAACTCCCTTTTTTATTCTTCACGTCCAGGATTACGCCCCGGATCATTAGATAGGAATCCAAAGATAAATAGAGAAACAAAGAATATCACTACTGTGTAAACGAAAAGTTTGAGAGTAAGCATTACACAATCTCCAAGATCTTTTTTTGGAAAAAAAAATGAGAAAAGAGAATAGATCCTCCATTACCAAAAATTTATTTCATACCTCCAATTAGATATTGTGGGGGATCCTAACCTTAACCTTATATATAGGGTCTTTCAAAAGGGCAGAATGGAGAATCCGGGGTGAGCCAGATTTGGATTTCTCGAAGCTATCCAACCAAGACTTTCAGACTTTCAATGTTTGAATCGAAGGTTTATAGTATAAGACTAATAAAGCATTAATTTTCTAGAATAATATTAAGGATCTCATCGAAAACTTACAGCAGCTTGCCAAACGAAGGCTAAGAGAAAAAAGAACAAAGGTATGACTGGCATAAGATCTACGATTGGATTCAAAAAAGCGTAGGCCTCGGGCAATTTGGCGAAGAAAAGACTACTCGAATAAAAGGCATAATTAAGACAAATGCAGATCAAACTAAATATATTAAGCATAACAGGCGTTTTGTTCTTGGAGATAATTGCATTTTGATTGAGTTAATGATATAAGGAAAATGAAGTAAAGTAAGGTAGACAAAAATCCTTCTTTTTCTTTGAACCCACCCAATCAAAAATTCCCCAATTCTCAAACAAAGGAGAATAGAAGAAATAATACTTTCATAGAATATCTTAATTAAATTATATGTAATGATCAATGAATTCGGCTGAATTCTATATCTACACGCGTAAAAATCCTAGCAAGAATCTATAAAAATTTTATATATAAAATTGCCCTGTAATTGACCAAGACCCAATACTAATATTATTCTTTATTAGTATAGAATGGAAGTATAGATGGGGCGTGGCCAAGTGGTAAGGCAACGGGTTTTGGTCCCGGTATTCGGAGGTTCGAATCCTTTCGTCCCAGGTAGATACATTGTATCAGAGTAAAAGTTTATTTTGAAAGTAACGTTATGTTTAAATGCCTAATATTGGATAGAATGTCATTCTTGTTTCTTTTATAATTTTGAATGATTCTTTTATGAATCATATCTTTGTTTTTCACAACATACAGATATTACTAAATAGATTTGTTTGTCATCAAGATATGATGGTAACATAGGTCACACCCTAGTTGAATTCAACTAATTAAAAAATAAAGTATGGCCAGATTTTTCATTATATGATATGTTCATTCCCTTCATATTGAAGGGGTTTAGAGCTACTTAATTTGAAGAAAAAACCTTACGTCTCATATCTTTTTAAATTTTCAACGATACATTTTATTTTGAATTACACTAATAAAGAGCACTTCTTTCCTATATCCTATATCTTATTCTTTATCCATTCAAATTAAACTTAAAAAAATGGGGTAGCCAAATTATTAGGATCTCTTTATTCTAAACAAGAGGAGGGTTATTACATTCAATTAATGGGATTAAGTCTCTTAAGACAAGACTGGGTTTGGGTAAACTAAAAAATTAGGAGCAAGCGCCTAATCTGGACTTGTTTGTCTTTGTCCCTAGAGAGTATCCTTTCCCCAAAAGGTATCCTTTTTTATTTTTGTTCTGATTCAGCATTCCCAGAGCGTCGTGGGATAGATAGTTCTTAATTAGTAACAGTAACAGGAGGTCTTATTTTAAATATATGTATATCTGTGTATGTCCGAATCTCATTAATAACGAATCAAGTTACATATGTAACGGATCCATAATAAAGACTGTAGTTCAGTCTATCTCATAGGTACGAAAAACCCCTAATTCGTTCATCTTATCTTATTAATAAAATTCGAATCGAAAGAACAAGTACTTAAATATTCTCTTTGATCGGTCTTTTTTATCTATCTCACACAAAAAAATAAATTTATCTATCTCACACAAAAAAATAAAATGGGGTTTTTTTTGTCAATCCATTTATCTGCTTTAAATCGTTGATGGTTCAATTCGAAAAGAAACAGATATTTTTTTAATAAAAAGTAAAGTTAAAGTGTTGCATTCATACAATAACATACAATAATAGGTGGGATCTTGCTAAGATTGCTTCAAAAAATTTTTTGCCATCTTTGTATAGAAGAATTTGTATAGAAGAAAAAAGGGTAAAGATTAATATGTTTATGTATCGACGGAACCAATGACTATTCATGATTCCATAATTGAATCAATTCCATATGGGGTTCCAAATTAGAGGAATTTTTTGTTATGGTAAAACTTCGTTTGAAACGCTGTGGTAGAAAGCAACGTGCGACTTGAAGGACACGATCCGTTGTGGATTTTTATTCTTACATCCGCCATCTTTTCTATGAATGAAGGTGCTCTTGACCCGACATCTGTTCTGTTTTCACTAGAATCCTTTTTTTGTTAGGTTGTAATGAATATAGTACATGATGGAGCTCGGGTAGAAAGTATGGATTCATCTTTCAGGGGGCAAGAATCTAGGGTTAATATCAATCAATAAATTGGAACAACTTTGTAAGTATATCATATATATCAATATAGAAATTGAAAGGATCCGATTCAGTCAAGTTTTTAATTCAAAAGTAAAATTTGTTGAAATTGAGAAAAGTCTTTCGATTCAAAGTGTATCACGCGGGAATCGAGCGTTTATATGATTCTTTGATAGAAAGAAATCACAAAAGGGGTATGTTGCTGCCGTTTTGTAAGGATTAAGAAGCACCGAAGTAATGTCTAAACCCACTGATTTAAAACAAAAAAAGGATCCCAGAACAAGGAAACACCGTTTTTCAATTGTCTCAATAACTGGATAATAATAAAGATTAAATGAGACAAGCAAGAGGGGGTTAAAGACCATTCAAAAAATGAAATAAATTGCCTAAAGATTTTTTTCTTTTAAGCTCTTTGAGAATTATCCAACTTGAGTTATGGGCACAAATGATTTTTATTTTTTCAGGAAGGAGGAAGAAAAAAATGAGTTAAATCCCATTCTAATTTATTTTATCAACTCCTTTGCCAGAAATTAGAATTCTATACGTAGACAAAACTCCAAATCATTTTTTTCTCGAGCCGTACGAGGAGAAAACTTCCTATACGTTTCTAGGGGGGGTCTTGTTCATTTACTTAGATCTATCCCAATGAGCCGTCTATCGAATCGTTGCAATTGATGTTCGATCCCGAAGAGAAGGAAGAGATCTTCGGAACGTAGGTTTTTATGATCCGATAAAGAATCAAAGTTATTTAAACGTTCCTGTTATTCTATATTTCCTTGAAAAGGGCGCTCAGCCCACAGGAACTGTTCGGGATCTTTTAAAAAAGGCAGAGGTTTTTAAGTAACTTGGTCCTAATCAAACAAAATTTAATTAAGGAAATAAATAAATATAAAGGGATAGTAATTCTTATATAAATTTTTGTATTTATATATATACTTTTTTCCTTTTTTGGATTCTACTCATATCTATTTTTCATTGCTTCTATAAAATCTCATGTTCTAGAACGACAAAACTCGAGTTGCTTGATCCTATAAATATAAAATTCTGGGAGTTCCTTCAATTGGTCGGTTTTCGTTGAATACTAATAAGTAATAACCAAGGAATCCTCCCTTTTTTATTCTAGTTACTTATTATTGATTCAATCTGATATTTTTTTCTACTTGGTATTTTTTTATTCCTCTATCTAAACTTTTTTCAGCTATGTAGTGCCAATCCAACACAAGCCCTTTTTTTAATAGTATTGAAAAAAATTCCATTTAGATTTATTTTGTTTTTCCGTTGTATTATTTTCTCAACATTTATATTGACAACAGTGTATCGAACAAATATAATTCATCGTGATAAGTCGATAAATTTATTTTTGTCCGAGCGGTTTGATTTTTACCTTATATTATTCAAATGATGGGATTCCTTGAATTCTCTTTGATATAATAAGAATAGGGGTTTTGATTTAAAAGTCGATAACATAAGAACGAAGAGGTGGTCTATAAATTTTGACATTTATCTATCTTTTTTTTATTGTATTTACATAAATTCGGGTTGCTAACTCAACGGTAGAGTACTCGGCTTTTAAGTGCGGCTAGGATCTTTTACACATTTGGATGAAGCGAGGGATTCGTCCATACCATCGGTAAAGTTTGGAAGACCACGACTGATCCTGAAAGGGAATGAATGGAAAAAATAGCATGTCGGATCAACGAAGAGTTCTGAGAATATTTCATTCTTTCCGAATCGGTACAAACCGTTGTGTTCTTTTTTGAAACGGAACAAAATGAATTCAATTTCAAGTTGGGTCGGATGAATAAATGGATATAGAGCCCTAATGGCTTCAATTTATTTATTTATTGAATATATGATATGATTATTGATTATAGGGAAAAAGCAACGAGCTTCTGTTCTTAATTTGAACGATTACCCGATCTGATTAAACGTTAAAAATGTATTAGTGCCTGATACGGGAAGGGATTATCCCATGAACGAATTCTTTATATTTTAATGAATCCTAACTATTGACATTTTCCATTATGGAATAGAAATGTGTGTGTAGAAGAAACAGTATATTGATAAAAAAATTCCAAAATCAAAAGAGCGATTAGGTTGAAAAAATAAAGGATTTCTAAGTCTTTTGTTATCCTATAACGAACATAAACTTATTCGTTTAAATGTAAAAGAGAGGATAGATAATCCATTGATAAGTTTACCTGTATCCCCGAGGTATCTATTCGTTTATTACTCGAATACCTCGTTTTGACTGTATCGCACTATGTTTCATTGATAACCCCCAAAATCCTCTACCTTTAGTTCAACTATAATTTCAAATGGAAGAATTCCAAAGCTATTTAAAGCTAAATAGATCTCAACAACACTACTTCTTATATCCACTTATCTTTCAGGAGTATATTTATGCACTTGCGCATGATCATGGTTTAAATAGAAATAGATCCGTTTTGTTGGAAAATGCAGGTTCTAATAAGTTCAGCTTACTAATTGTGAAACGTGCAATTGAGCGAATGTATCAGTATGAACAGAATCATTTGATTCTTTTTGCTAATGATTTTACCCAAAATACCTTTTTTGGGCGCAACAAAAATTTTAATTTTCAAATGATATCAGAAGGATTTGCAGTCATTGTAGAAATTCCGTTTTATCTCCGATTATTATCTTCGCTAGAAAGGAAAGGAATAGTTAAATCTCATAATTTACGATCAATTCATTCAATATTCCCTTTTTTAGAGGACAAATTTTCACATTTAATTTATGTGTTAGAGATACTAATACCCTACCCAGTCCATCTGGAAATATTAGTTCAAACTCTTCGCTACTGGGTAAAAGACGCTTCTTCTTTACATTTATTAAGATTCTTTCTCCACGAGTATCGTATTTGGAATACTCCAAATAAAGCCAGTTCTTGTTTTTCAAAAAGAAATCAAAGGTTTTTCTTCGTCCTATATAATTCTCATCTATGTGAATACGAATCCATCTTCGTCTTTCTTCGTAACAAATCTTCTCATTTATGCTCAACGTCTTCTGGAACCCTTCTTGAACGAATCTTTTTCTATGGAAAACTAAAACATCTTGGACTTGTAGAAACTTTTGCTAAGGCCTTTCAGGACAATCTATGGTTGTTTAAGGACCCTTTCATGCATTATATTAGTTATCAAGGAAAATCCATTCTCGCTTCAAAAGGGACGCCCCT